CGGGTAAAAAGACAGATTTACCTCCGGAAGCATCTCCGAGGAATTAACTTCAACCACGTACTTCCATACATCAGAGGTCAAGCCCTTACAAAGAAAGCAAAGCCAGCGAGTCAGTTCGGCTTTCTTGATGTCCGAAGGTGAAGACAAGTAGAGAATTGACCTTGACCGGAGCACCGAGAACGAGAACATAGAGTGCCTTTCTTTTTTCAATTATGCCCGCTGACCGCTTAAGGAGGTTGAACCCCGAAGGAGAGATAGGGCTGAAATTCTCACCTCACTGACGAAGCCTTTAGCAGATATCACATGGGTGGGGCATTCATCCTTTGAAAAGGGGCAGGCCCTGAACACTCTTATTCTTACAACGTCGATCTGGCCATATGGCCCGTAGTGATGATAAATAGAGAAAAACATCCTCCAGATTAGACCATTGTGCCAAGAGCACCACGAATGAAATGAACAAGGACTGATTTGGAAAGAAGGTTTGAATACGAACCTGACCTAGAAGGGGCAAGAGATTTGAGGGAAATCAAACAAAGGAAGAGAAACGTGGGACCTGAAGTGAGGACCACGTGGGGCAGGATCCGACCCGGAGGTTTTGGAGTTGACAGCAGCTTTTCTTCCTCAAAGCCAGCCTCAAGGCACAAAGTTGAGGGCGAAAAGCCTTTTTGAATAAAGAAAGAGGGACTTCGATTGTCATCTAGTGATTTTTCATATACAGATTCTTGGCCTCAGGCCGAATTTCCTAGGAACGGAAGGAATGGCATATACTAAGATGCCGGCGGGAATGGATTCTGGAGCCCCTTATTTACCTGGCGCCAACCTAATAAAAGATCGAAGTACCAAATGCTTAGGTCACCCGAGAGAGGCCTACGGGGCATTACGAGAGAAAAAGCTCCTAGGCCGTGGGTCAAGACCAGAGAGCTACAGGTACACCTGGGGCAACAGAGCACTCAGGTGGGGTCGGGGCAAGGGCAGCACGTCACGGAAGTTCTCAGCTTAATCTTACCAGCGCTATATCTTGGGTGCGCGATATGGTGGGACTGTCTAGCACAGACAACCCCAAGCATCCCTGAGTTACAGCAGCTGGCGGAGGCAACGCAAATCGGGGAACCGGCAAGTTCTTCCGCAGAAGTAAGGCAGCTAGTAGACCACCTCAGTGAGCAAGCCAGGGGGTGGCCAGTGAAGCTTCAATGGAAAGAACACCCAGAGCTCTTGCAATGTGGATGGCTGGGCTAACGCCAGCATTCGCTATCTCCATAGCGCTTGCTCAAAGGGTCCGGGTTTATACTGGTTATTAATACGAGCCTGGAATTTCTCGTAAAGGGTATACTACGAAAGAAGAGCTCCTCCCCCCCCTAGATCTTAGCTTAGGAAAAAAAGTCGAGTAGTCGTAATTCGAAAAAGATTAAGGTGGGGCTGGGCAGTAGCACCGAGATCTCATAGAGGAGGCATTTTTCTCGCGGGCTCCCTTTTAGATGTGGATTTTGGTAGTTTTTTCTTATGCAAGACGAGTTAAATGGGAAAAGAAAGGTGGAGGTTGACCTGCTTTGTGACAGATGTGGAATGGAGCCTGAATCTACCATTCATGTTTTAAAGGGCTGCCCCTGGGCATCTGGCATTTGGCTACTCTGCCCATTAGCCCTTCATACTCAACAGATGCAGGCTCCCAACTTCTCAGATTGGGTGAAGGAGATGGGGAAGTGTCTTGATGAAGAGCAGCTGGAACTGATGCTAGTAGTTGCATGGGCTTTATGGAGTGATAGAAATTTGCTGCTGTTCCAGGACATACAGAACTATCCTGTGGATGTGGTGAACAAAGCAATCAGCTTCTTCGAAGAGTATAAGAAGGAGAAGCTCAAAATTGTGCAAACACCTATTGGCGGGCCCCACCCCATGGTGTTTATAAGATTAATACTGATGCTGCAATTTTTAACCAGCAAGGGATTGGCTGCTTGCTTCATCCCGCCCTTCCTTCCCTCACCTGTCCCACGTGCTCTTTGATGCCGAAAATCCTATGTTATGAGTGACCATGAACACACTGCTTGAGACCCTTCTTTCTTGTGAATGGGTACGAAAGAAAGCTATTCTTCGCATCACTCCTTCCTTGGATTAGTCAACTACTATCGAAAATTCGTGGAGGGTTCTTCAAGGGCCCTGACCGATAGGAATCAAGGATGAGTCTCTACATCTATCTTATATCTGTTAATTTAGGATTCAAAAGGCTTCAGGAAGACAATGAGATCTCAGACTTTCCTGAAAGCTTAGTAAGGGAGTCCTAAGTCAAATAGCCTTTTTCAATAATCTTCTTTTTGAGTGAATACCCGAAAGAAAGAATGGACAACCCACGGGGTAACTCTTTCCTTAAAGACTCATGTTATCGTTCACGCTTCCCGGCCGGGGGTTCAATACCTAAAAGGCAGCTACATTTCTACTATTTATTCATACTTTAGAAATTAAGGACTCCCTCTATCCTGAGTTACTCAACCAGACCCGGACCTTACTCATACTTACTTCCCGGTACTCAAATCCGCTATTTCTCAACCGGACTCGAAGACAGTGGTCTAACCATTTCAAAGTGCTAGTACTCGAGGAATGGCAGAAGATTGCAAAGACTCGAGAACAGAAAGGGCATTGGCATCGGGGCTAGAAAGCAAGTAGGTAGGAACGCAAGCAAGAAAGGAAAGCTAGAGAGAGATAGCCCTTTTCTAAAGTATATATAACCATTATAAAGGCTTATACTCAAACGGACTCTAAAACCATAAGGCATGGGGTTCGCTTGAAAGTGAAATTCATGAGCTTGTTAACGGTACCTGGGCACCTCTTGCTAGCTGTTCTACCGCCATCTTTGATGGCCTGTAGCTTGATTTCGAACAGAGAAATTGCTTCTTTCTATTAAAGGATAGACGAGCACACGTACGCGAAAGAAAGCCAAGGAAAGAGCGGCAAAAGCTTTTTCTCTTTTATTAAAAGAAGTAGATGCCATGAGGATGCCCAATGGAGAAAAAGATGTCAGCTGGGGGATTCAAGCTCTATACCTTACCTCTCCCAAAGGGCAAAGAAAAGGCCTATAATCAACGCAAAGGGGAGCTCTAAGGATAGGATACAGGCAGGGAGATAAGAAAGAAAGGCAAAGGCCAAGGTTCATTAGCTCCATAGTTGCTAACAGGTAGGGGCTGTTACTGGTCCGCAGATGAACTGCCTTGGGGAACTCAAAGGCAAGGGCATAGAGGTACTATAGCTCCATAACTACAAAGCTCCATAGCAGCCAAGTGGTAGGGTTTTATTCGGATTTAGGGTCTAGCCATATCCTGAGATCTTGGCATTAGCATCATGATCCCAGGGGCGAATGCTTCGGCTGGCATTGGTTCTAGGGGCGCGTTCGGCCGGTTGTGATATTTCTCAGTTGTGGATAGAAAGGGGTCTAACCACAAAGGGTCTGGGATGGTAGGACAGAAATTTTAGTACAGTACTCCGCTGGTTGGGCCATACTCCATAGGGGTACTACTTCTCTCCTACTATCAAACCATATCGAAAAAGGAAGTCTTTCTAGCACTGATATGGCTCATGCTCCATAGCCTACATAATTAACCATGCTCTCGTTTGTGCCCCATGTCTTCCATAAGTCAATGGCTCATAAGACAGGCAAGAATTCCCGCATCATTTCCAGGCGTAAACGTGTAAAATAATAAGGGACGGTCGGGATCGGTCTTTGTGCCTATGGGAATAAATAACCTGGCCTTCGGGCAATTCATGTCTTTCTTTGATTTAGTACTACTTTTTTTTTAGGAAGATATTTTCTTTCTTTCCCTGCAGTGCTATAGTGCGCTTGGACTCTATCTCCGCTGTCTGGCTTTCATGAAGAAAGATTGAAAGCGTCCTCATGTCAAAGATGTTCGTGTACTTTAGAAATAGGACTGCTCTTTCTAGGACTGTTAGCGCTGGTCTCTAGCCACCTAGAACTACCAGAGACTCGATCCACCTCAGGAACATTCAAAAGACTAAAGCCACCTGGAACTCACTGATTGTCTCATGCCACCTCGGAAGATAAGACATATTCTCAGACAGAAAAGAAAGGACTTACCACTTGGCCACACTCAGAAGCCGGAGTCTGAGCTAGTAGCTAGCCCCGGGTATAGAACTTGAGTTCTCTATCAGGGAATTCCGGGAGTGAAATAGTATGGTTTGATAGAACCGGGTAGTAGTTGGTCGGAAAGGAAGAGAGAGATACTCCAGCGTCCTCAGTTCGGGCTAGATTCAAGGTATGCCTTTCCAAAGCCACTAGGCATAGAAGGCGAACTCGAAGAGCTCTCGTTAGCCCAAAGGTCCCCAAAAGACTTGCAGTCGAGCGCACGCAAAAGATCCAGGCCTTTTTGTTTGAGTGGGATTTCGCTTCTTTTGATCCTCCGTCTGAGCCGTTGGGTGGAAGATAAAAAGTTATTCGGGTGGAGGGGCAGAGTAGGTGGTTTTTCCACTTAATCTTACTATACGGCAATGGGAAGTCTTTATTGGGCAAGGTCAAATGGGATTGAATCCATCGCTTAGGTACCAGCATATTCTAAATAAGATTCTAAGTCATCGGTTTACGAGAATAGAATCCAGCTAGTAAAGCAATAGACCTTAGGGGGGAAGAAGACGCAACACTCATCCCGATGGATGCGAGACAGTAGATGATGTGGTGTGGGAGGTTTCTTTCCTTAAGAAGAGAATACAAGAAAAAGAGATCAGCAACTTTGACTTCGCCCTCGCAGCACCAATCTCTGGTTGATTCCGGTCCAACCTTCTCTATCAGCTTGGTCCGGTAGAGGAAAAACGTCCGTAATATCTGCCATCTCTTTGTTCAATCTCTCTGAACGAACATGTTTGTGGAGCAAGCGGACAAGGACTGATTAGCCCGGCTCATCCCCCTTCCTTTTCGTAATCCATAACCACCAGTTGTAGCGGAGGAAGCAGCAGTCAGTCCCTTCTCCCGGGGTAAACCTCACTTTGATAGAGATGCTGCTCATTAACCAGCCTTTGATCCTCGAAAGCCCGAGCAGAAGGTGTTTGCAGAAATGATTTACTGAAAAAAACTTATTAAATTAAAACAAGCCAAAGGGGAACACCAAACTCTGCACTGATGTTAGAGGTGAAGAAAGCCAAACATTAGAAGAGCCCAGTCGTTCTAGCAGCGGCAAGAAATCAATAAAAACCACTGACAGGAATGACCCAGATCAAGCAAGATACTGCAGTCCAGTGTTCGTTGGAGACTATAGGCTGTCCTTCAGCTTCTAATCGATTTGCTTCTCTGCAGACAGAGGAAGACACTCATGAAGTGGACAAACTGGGTGAAGAATTACTGCAAGGAGCTGAGGGAACCTAGCCCATGAACCAGATTGGAAAGGAAACACCTTATGGTACATTGACTAAGGCTTCTTCCAGGGTATAAGATGCATTGGATAATTTGCATGATAAGTCCAGAGAAATCTCATAGAAAGTTCATTCAATAAGTGTGAGGAGGGCACAGTTTTGGTGAAAGAAAATGAGGAGTGAAAGGATAAAATGGTTGCTCTATCCATGAATCAAGGGGGAGGACAGAAGGGCAAAAAGGCAAATCAAAACCTGCTGAAGGTGGTCCGACCAAAGCTACTAGGAGGAATGCCCAAAGGGCGAGTAAAGATTCCATCACTAAGACCGTCTCATGAAGACTGTAGTCTGGAATGTCATGGGGGTTAAACATGAAAGAGAAAGAGTTGAGGGATCCCAATATCCTCCTAACAGTCAAAGTTATCGAAAAGACTGACCAGATGTGAACTCTTTGCTGCTATATAAAGTCAAAACTAGTACTTGCTCGGGATCTAGTTGCGCTACCAGAGAAAATCCCCTTTAGGTTAAGCCGGTACTACGCCGTCGACCGCGAAAGCTATGGTCTAAGTTCCCGAACCCGTTAATTTGGAACCTTAAAAAATAAGTTTTTCAGTCGGGGCAGTTGGCTCGGCATCGCCATCATCCGTCGGCATAACAATCTTCCCTGATCGCTTCGCTTGCCGTAGAGGCTACATTCTATAGAGTGATAACTAAGACCTGCTTCGGAGAATAGTTGGTTTTTTTTTTGAGACAGGACTTTCGCTCTAAATAGCAGGGTTCCCCCTAACACCCAGAATGGGCAGCTACGGGCGTGTTCAACATTCTCGGATGATTACATACATTCCTAATCCTAACCGCTCCCCAGGCGTGGGTAAACAGGGATCAATCCAGAGCAGCACTCAAGACAAATGAATCTAAGTTAGTATGCAAGAAATCGAACTAAAAAGCATTAATAGAAATACAGAATAGCCCGCCCCTTCCCTTAGAGAATTCGGGATTTGTCCCAGCATAGATCTTATCAGTTATCAGTTTATGCGCAATAAACATAAATATACAGTACATGAAGAATAAAAGATAAGTCCCGAGAAGTACTTATCTTAGCCTTTCTCTAGTAGTTCTAATTCCTCACTACGCTTTGCTTGACTTGAGTTGGGAAGAGTCCTATTCTAAAACTCCCCGTAATGCTTGTATTCCCTTTCTGAACGGAAGGAACGGGACGACTCTTCACGTCCGATGTGATAGGTAGAGTAGTTTTGCCGTTGCCGATAGTAGCCGTTTAGTTTAGGCTACTTGAATCCAAGATTCTTCCTTCGTCCTTATAGGATTTTCTTTCTTATTTCCGGAGCCGGATAATAATCTTTTCGTTAGCGGGCTGGCGGATTTTGAGTAAACGTAGTCCAAGGAAAAGGTTCAAGCTGGTACGGCTTCTGGTAACCAAAGGCGTTTTGTTTTGGGTATTCTATTCATTACTTTGCTTAAGCCGATGCTTCTTTCATCATGGAGCATGGCAATAGCCAAAGCACGTGAATCGGTGCCTTTTTAAACAACCTGCAAGGGTGTGTCGCATCCCAGCGCTGCTAATGGGACCCCTTCCCCGGAGTATTCTGATCACTCTTATCTTATTGGCGGTCGGATTCGGGGATGCAGTGAAGAGAGCAGCTACTTCTTTCAAAAATCACATCCTATTTCGTTCACATACGATTTTCAGCTTCCGAAAAGGGCTGACTCGACCTACTGCAGATGGAATTCAAGGACTTCCTCTACCTCGCTTTCTAGCTTCGCCTTCCCTAGCCAGTCACCCCTCTAAGACTACTCGATAGCAAAAAACTTTAGTTAATCCGCCCGGGAAGAGAGGAGATCTTTCTAAGAAAAGCCAATAGCTCGGGAGACGCTAATCTCATCTATCAGAAAAGGTAGCATTCTTTGCTTATGAAATTGCAGTTTCTTCTCGCTTAAAGAAAAAAACTCCTCCCTGTGAGAACTAGGGATCTAGCTCCCAACGATGTTCCCGCGAAGATAAAACAAAATTGAAGTGGGAAGAAAAACCAATGGATTGCGGTGGTTTCATAAGGCACTCACCCCTCTTGGAGGGGTGCTCCTAAGGAAGGAAGTAGCCCCTACTTCTGCCTTTTAAACTGAGAAACTAGCGAAGTCCCCCTTTCAGTTCAAGCCAGGCAGAATAAAATCTAGCTGCTTTGGAGGATTCCTGTTCCGGAGATGTAGGATTCCCGTTCTGAATAGTTCATGCAGTAAATCTTCTTTTTTCTCACATCGGGTCGCGAGCTACTGCTTAGAGAAAGGCAGGAACGAAAGAAAGCCTGTTAGAGATCTATTTCTAGTCTTTTTTTTTGGGGGGCTCCTCCCCCGTTTCATTCTTTCTGTCAGCGAGCTAATGAGTTTTTCAGTTTTGGAAAGCCACTTTGAAAAGCAGGAGTCTTCATTTCAAGCTAGGGATCCATTTTTTCTAGGATGTACTAAGTCTTTCATGGCGGGCTAGTTACAAGGTAATCTTTATATAGGCCCAGTGCCCCTTTACCAGTGAGTAAGAAATTGAGAGTCTCAATCCTAGTGTAATACCCTGAGAGCTCTCTTGTGAGTTCTTCGTCAGCCAGTGCTAGTTCCATACCAGCTAGTGGTAGTTCTGTTACATCTCGGCCAGCTACCTTCGATGCAGGGGAAAGGTCCCGAGTTTCAGTCCTTCTTTCTGCCATCCCCGCTGTTTTAGTTGCTCTTTCCTTTCGCCCAGTGGAAATTGGACTTTCTTTCGATGGCTTTCCTCTCCTTACAGTCGAGTGGCTTTCAACTCCTCTCGAGATTTATTTTCTTGATCTGACCTGAGAGGGATAGTCAATCTCCGGGCTAATAGAGATATATCTATAGTAGGGCCTAACAAGAAGATTGTAGAGCTAAGGCTAAGATTCCCCGGTGAGGATATGCTTTCGCTTTCTTTGCAGCACTCTCAATAGGACTAGCAGGAATAGGAATGAAAGAAGAAAAAGCACCTACCCTGTAGTAAATATAAGGCATAACATTAGGTACTCCAGAAATAACCCGGGATGGAAGGCCTTAAGTAAGACTGTTTGGTTAAAGATATTCTATTTATATTAGTTTATATTAGAAAAGCGCTTAGTAATAGGGCTTACTTACACAAAGAATTCCAAAAAGGACAGGGCCTCTATGGAAAGAAAGTCGTACTTCTCGTAAGACATGACAGAAGGCATGAAAGGCCCCTAGGGTCGGGGATTTTCTTATGAGAAGGATTCAAAACAAAAAAGTTCTACTCGAATTCTCCTCTTTTTTCTTAGTCGTGGATTAAAAGATGCTGCAGGCTTTCCCAAGAGGTGAGGCACTGATACTGGAGTGGAGGGACTGGACTAGATGCTGCCTTTAGGACTTCAACCTCGCATGGTATGATGGATTGAATCAACATTTCCCTCTTTGTGATAGCTGAGAAGCGTTCTAAATACTTTTAGACAAGGAGAGAGTTCCAACAAACACGCGATCTTCTGCAACGGAAGCTAACGTGGATGTTCCACCGGCACCGGGGTTCGAAGGTCACGATCATCGGAGCAATCAACGGGGTCTTTCCTTCAGTAACGGGAGAAATCCCTTATTCTAAGGTAATGTTTTGGGGCTTTCCATTTCAAACCTTCCGTAAAGTCTTTAGGGTGCAATAAAAGATGGTTCGGTTGCCGTGCGGAATAAGGCTACTAAAGAAAAAGCAACTGCTGAAGTTCTTTCTCAATCAAAAGAGAGAGTTCCTTTCGGAGATGGAGGTATACCATGTTGAAAAGAACCACGTTAGCCTTATGGATGGAAAAAAAGTCTTTGACCCCCCAGCTCCACGGGTCTTGCTGATGCGGATATGCTAATTGTACCTCAATCAAATCCTCATACTTTTGGGACCATGAGTCGTCCTTAACAATGCATGTGGGTCAATGAGAGGCCTGAGGGTTGCTAGTCTAAGTGGTACCCTTAACCTAGCCTACACCCTTTCCGTAGTTATGGAGAAAAGACTAAGTACCAGACCTCAGAGTCCTCTTTTTTATGGAGGGAGCAGGGATAGTTTGAATGCCCTGAACCGAGGTTTCTAAATTCCCAGAGTTCCTATTGTCGGAGTTCCCTTGTGAAAAGCAGCATGCGGAGGCGGAGCAAGAATGGCATTTATTCAAATAGGAGTTGCAGGCCACCAAGGATGGGAGTAAGCTGTTTTGGGTTGGAGGCTTCTCTACTGCTCTCGTACGAGTAGGAGCTGTGAACCTGTCACCAAGACTTGTAGCTAATTGCAAACCTTGTCCATCTGGCAATAAGCATTCCACTGTGTAACTTTCCAAAGCTCCGGAAAACTTTTTTTCATGCGGGGTCTGGAGAAAATTGCAATCAATAGGATTTTCCTAATCCTCCCTTCCCGAAAGGAAGAACGTGAAATTCTTTTTAATTACATCAATCGGGCGGCATATTTAGAAAGCCGTTCTGATGTGACGACCTCTTAAGCAATTGGTCTTGGAGAAAGCCGTTGCGCGTTAGTCTCGCTATGGAGTTTTCTTGCTTCGTATAGACTGTCCCGACGTGTTATTTGCTTCTGTTGCCTATCATAGGCTAGGCTTAGAACATCCCCCCGCGAGAAGGAAGGGAGGTGGTTATTAGGATAACCCAATTATGGTTCTGGATCAAGGTTTTCCAATGGGTGCTGCCCTTGTCATACTGATCTGGAAAGAGTGCTTTTAGGTGGGATGACTAAATGAAATATCTAATGGGCATGATGAATTCCAACAGGCCTCTCATCTCTAAGAGGTTTGTAAAGGTTTGTTCTTAGGATGCCTTGTAGAAAGATATGTTGGAGGAACCACAATACCTGACCCTCTTCCCGGACCGGGACAAGTAAGGCCCCTATTCCGTGCAGCTTTGCTTTGGGTGTGAAGTACCGGAATAAAGCTCTTTCGCATTAGGAAGGGACTGGCCATCTCTTTCTGATCCGATGAGTTCGGTCCTTAACTATGATATTAGAGTGTGCTTTAAACCGCAATAATCATCTATTCGCTCCTCGCGGAATGGAAGCAAGGCTTCCTTTTCGGGTGAATCGATTTCAGTATGAAACTCCCCCCCCTTTCTCTGGTGAAATGTACGACCTCCAACTGAACCTAGCCCAAAAGAGTGTAAGCGAGGGATTAAAAACCTAGTTGATCACTTATAAAGTAGAAAATCTTATTCTATTTTGATTCCCAACATGCAGAAGTAAAAAACCAATTAACATAGAAACTAGAGTGAGTTGGATGGAACCTGATGATCTTCGAGGCCGAAGGGAGCTAGAGTTGAAGCTGGGGCGGGAACAGTAGGAGCTCCAGCTCGCTGAATAAGCCACCACAATATAGGAAAAAGAATAAGCAACAGGAGAAGGATGTGTCTCAGGTGCGGAGACCTGTTTAGAAGGTGAACCAGCAGAGTCAGATGCAACCGGGCATGAAGCAGCAAGTGCTGTAGATCTGGTAGAACTTCTTCTCGGATATGTTTGGTTAAGTGAGGTGGCGCAACAAGCCGAACCACATGGGTCGAGTACAAAGCAACCAAATATCCGGACTTCGGAGTCGGAATCAGAATTCAAAAGAGGTTTTTGTTCGCTCCGCAGGCACGAACTAGTCGAGATGTATGGGGTGCCCTTTCTTTCATTCACATTGGTGAGGTTGCTTGATTGTAGGGGCCGGGAAAGGGTCTGCCACCACTGACTCAGATTTTTTTGTAATCGATGTAGCTTCGTCGTCTGTCTCGGGATCGGTAGTGTTCCCCCCATCCCTTAGTCTTAGCTTAAAGGATGTTGATGTTTCTTTTATTTAAGATACAATCTGTAAGTAAGTTACCAAAACTTTTTGTGTTGTAGACGGCGAAGAGTCAATAGAAATAGAATAGGAATCCCTAGAGAAGAGAGTTCCCGAAAGGAGAGGGGGAATTGACCAGTTCTGGAATTCACCACTACAAAAATCACATCCGATTTTAGCGGCAACCAAAGCTACTTTTGAACCTTTCTTAAGCTCAGAGCAGAGTAGCTGGAAGTCAAGTAGAAGAATGAGTCTAGCGACCAGGAAGCATAGATAGCAAAGGCTGAGATGGTACTTTAACAGTAAAAGGAGGATCATATGCTTATAACCTGCAATTTGAAATCACGTACTTACCCCGGGGTTGCCCCGAATCCACTAATAAAATAGGTAATGTTGGCGAATCTTCTTATTATCGTATCGAGTTTCAATTCGACAAGTACCAACAGGCCGAAAAAGACGAAAAAAAGGCCTTGCATACTCGAGAAGCGGATTCAATAGCCACCACTCTTACTGATGATATTCTTTACTTTCCTTGTTAAGGTCCCGCGGTAAAGTAAAAAAAAAGCTATAAGTAGGCTCGCTATTGCGAGCTATACGAGCTGTTTGCCTTTATACGGCTTCGCTATCGCTCCTATGAAGTGGTGGGCCTTCTAGAAGCTTCGCCAGAAGCAAGCAAGATGAGGTCGCTCTCCTTCGCTCGTTCCGTACTTGACTTACGAGCTCGTGTAGTACTCGCCCCTCTCTCTAACTCTAAAGGGGCTTATGCACTCCACTCGCTGTCTACTAAACGAGCGTTAGAGCGAGCGAAGCCTTCCATTTAGTGGCTTCCCCCCTTATCCCTCACCCTACTCTTTCATTTTCGCTTAAGCTTCCCCTGTTGTTTGTGGGATTAATTGATTGGATACCCGAGAACCATAATCTTTACTAGGAACAGCTTCTACGACGATAGGCGTAAAGGCATGATTAGTTCCACAAATCTCACTGCACTGACCATAGTAAACCCCTTCTCGTTGTACCGAAATAGAGATCTGATTTAAACGACCAGGTACAGCATCACATTTGACACCTAAGGAAGGTACAGCCCAACTATGAGGTACATCAGCAGGTGTTACAATAATACGTAGATGAGTTTTGGCTGGTACAACCACTCTATTGTCCACTTCTAATAAACGTGATTGACCCAATTCTAGATCATCTTCTGGAATCGTATAACTGTCAAAAGTGAGTGACTGTTCATCGGAACTGTTATAGTCTGAATACTCATAAGTCCGATACCATTGATGTCCAATAGCTTTGATAGTAATGGCTGGATCTACTACTACCTCGTCCATTGAGTATAACAGAGCAAATGATGGTATAGCAATGAACATCGGGATGATACTAGGAAATATGGTCCGAAGAATCTCGATAGTAGTTCCATGAACAATCCTTTGCGGGATTGGATTTTTTGGATAGTGGAAATGCCATAAAGCGCGAACCAAGATCCGTGATACGAAAACCAAAATCAGAATGAGGAAGAAAAAGATATCGTGATGTAAATCTATTATTCCTTGCATCATAGGACTTGCTGCGTCTTGAAATCCTAATTGCCATGGTTCCGCTGCATCACAAGGAGCAATCGTGAGGAATAGCCATTTCATTAGCTTTGCTTCATTTTTGAACTGCTCTGCTCCCCCCAACAAGAGGAAAGACTTGTTTGTTGTAAATCGCTGGTTGGGTTTACCAATCAAGAAAGACATGGGACTTTTGGGCGTCAGATTCTTCTTCTTCTCTTACGATATTTCGAGTTGGATGAACAGATCGCTCCTAAAAGCAGCCGTGTGATCTTATATACGATACCACCAGACGCGCCCCAGCTTCAAGCGAGCTCACCCTATGGACCTTGCTGAACTAGATTCCCTGCTAGCGAGAGCGGCTTAGAAAGATAAAGGAGCACAAACAAGGGTTGTTTGAAAATGAACAGATAAGCTAAGGCACTACTTATTTTCTGCCTACTAGCAATGCAACTACTCCTGAGAAATACTCAAACTGAACTAGTTGAAGCTAAGGGCCTGCCTTCCCAGCTACTGAGGTAAGGGGCAAAGGATCCACTGGATTCATAACCATTAGATAGAGAGAGAATCCCACCCGGCCTAGCTATAGCTATCGTAATGCGTCTCGATGCCAAAGCTTCCTGAACCAACTGAAGCAAGGAATATGAGTAGAAGAGCGCTAGCATCCCTTGCTCTCTATCGATTGCTCACCGCCGTCTCATCCAAAGGAATAGAACAGGAGGGCGAACTTCCCATCTGTTCCCGTCTCAATGTGACCATTGATAGCTTTATCTATTGAAATGTAATCCAGTTCCGGCTTGCTGTTCAAAGGGTAAAAGGACAGAGGAAAGGGAATAGGTTAGAGACAGAGGTTAGGGACGATTACGAGTTCCTGTTCTGGTTCTTATGAGTAGGAGAAGAGGAGATTAGTAGCCCGAGCGAGAGCTCCCAAGCCGAGTCCGTGCTCTTTCAGTAGTCTTGGTAAATATCCTTTCTCCCTTCCTAACCTTCTGTTTCCCGTGGGCTAGGCAGCTATTTTCTTTTTTATTTATGATCTTTCTTATTTACCTGTAAGGCATCCTATTCTCCGTTTTGAGTTTCTTTTGGAATCGTCTTCTTTTAACCCTTGTTCTTCCCTCTTCCTATGATCTTGACCTGCAAAGTGATTTCCGAAAGCTCCCAATAGGCCACGTAGCCGCTTATATTAAAGTAAGTAGGAAGGAGCGAAAGCTACTCGACCAGACGGGAGAGGCGACCAAAGGAAGCTGGTTCACCTTCTCTCCTCCGTTACAACATAGGTCGTTCCAATCCCGGATGAAAATCTTCCAAAACGGAAGTCAAGGAGAAAAGTCCAATTAAAATGCTTAGGACTAGAAAGAAATATGATCCTATAAAAGGAACTATTCATCATAGATCGGAGAGCTCATTTGATATATCACGAATGCAGTGATCAAGCATCAGGCGGAATGTATTGCTACCTCTCCCTCCCTCCACCATTCTATAAGCAAATGCTTGCGGGTAGGATTTCTCTCCAGAACCATCTTTCTTATGCAATTCGAGGAGAAGCGAGTAAACTTGCCTGCACCCTAATTATTGGTAGAGTTATCAAAGAACTCCCTCGCTTGGCACAACAGCAAAGAGAACTAAAATCCCAACTGGATCCAATGAGAAGAGAATTCGAACACCAACCCTTAAGACTGTAATTGGCTTGCTAGTCTTTTCCCTTGCGCTTGATAACTCTTCTGACAAGGAGTCCGCAATTGGAGGAGGGGCGAATGGAAGTACTTCACACTGAACACTCGCTTACGAAATGGAACAGAACTCTCAGGATTCGAGAAGGACTAGGCAGGCTCTTTAGGGCGATTCTCCTCTTCCTTAGACATAAAATCTAGTTAGACCCACTAGGTAAATAAAGGAATTACCAAGGTAAGACACCTATCGCAATATTACATCTACCCTTGCCTTACCCACAGAAAGCCTTCGCACAGATTTCCTTCCAACGTTTTTAGCAAAGGCCCGGAGAGAAAGCATAGTCTAGTTAGTAGTCCTACAGAAGCCAGAATCAATCCTATAGATTAGAAACTTTAACCTATAATCTTTATGCACTCTAATACCTAGAATATTATATGCATATCCTCACCAGGGAATATGCGCAGAAAAAAGCACCTTTTTTCACTTTATCACTGGATTGCGAACTTACTTATCCTTTTGATGAGAATGCCACTACTCTGACTTACTATCTTCAGCCTATTGGCGTGTCTGGATCAGGTGAATCGCTTGGCTAGATATCTCCTTAAGCGAGATATCGTTAACTCCTTCGTTCCGATAAGAAGGGAGAAGCACGAAAAACCCTAGCTTTCTGTCGATCCTTAGCTCCAACTTGCGTCAGATCCCTTTGCCCCTTACTCTGCTGGATTGAAAGCGGATGCAAGAGAACTCTCAATGGCTGCAAGTAGAACTGCCATGGAACTATACTATATGGATAGCAACTCCCACCGGATGGAGATATCTAAACTTTTTTTTCACTCTTTCCATTGTCGTTTACTTTACGAAGCGAAGGAAATCAAAAGGTATGCCCATTTTATCGAGGAGAGGAATTACTAGCTCGCAGGCTTAAAAATGAGAACTTCCTTCCTTGCCCTCGAACCGACTATCCAACGACATGGAACACTTAGCATTGGCCTATCACTCAAATTCCATTTTATAGCACGCCAACAGGAGGGGCTTCTTACAAAAGCACTCCAACAACTCGCTTGAACTTTAAGAGAGAAGCAACTACTACTTCTCCATCAAAGGAAAAACAAGCATCGACTAAATAGAAGGCCCTTGAATCTTATCGTTAGCCTATAGCGCTATCTACCCTTAAGACTGACTTAAGGGATGTAACAGAAGTCTCAAGAGAACTAACAATCGATGGACTGGAAGGGCGAGAGACAGAAGAGCAAAGAGAACTCAATCTAGAATTTCTACTCCTTCTAAAACCCCAACCCCAAGTACGGCATTAGCAATTGAAGAGCTTAGTTAGGATGGGTGGAACTACAACCCCTCGAACTGGCTCGATAAAGTCTGGGAGATTAGATAAGCTGGCTAGGGATTTATATATTCTTTTTACTGAAAATGCACCGAAGGCAACTGCCATTGAAACTATATAGCTTTATATATAAGCTGCGGGGAACTCCCCCTGGACCGCCATAGAATCATATGCAGGGCTATCAGAGTCCAGGAAATGCATGGCAGGGAACTTCTATAGGCACCTTCCTAAGCAACTGATCTAACTTCCACTGCTTATCTATAGTCTTCCACGTCCATAGGATTCCACGGCTTAGCCATAGGAAAGAACAGGTTATGCATACGAAAGTACTCTTTAGGGAAAGGGCTTAGCCTAGCACTCCAACAGTATGGGCTTCTCTTTTTTCTCCCACTAGATAGCTAGCAGAAAGAATGGCAGGACGAAAGAAAGGCTTAGGATAGCTAATGACAGGGAGAGGGTGAATGAAAGGAAAACAACTACAACTTCTGGCTCGCAAGAAAGGCGAATAACTGCAACTGAATCGACATAGACGGACTTATAAACTTAGCACAGCGCTTACCTTAGAACTTGATATGCAGGAACTTACAAAATACCTTAGCAGCACTCCCTGTAACGAACTCCTACCTTCAAAAGGAATCCAACCCCAACTGACGGAAAAGGGGAACCGCAGAAAACCGTCTAGAAGGGAAAAAAAAACAACAACTTCCACTCAATCATCCCCAGAAGAAATAAGAAAGCGCCTCTTGAAATGAAAGCATTCTTTGAACAATTCCGATTCCGTTCCCTCAAGCCTTCAAAGATAGGATTCTTCCTCTCGGGTTCCTTCACTACTCTAAGCTGCTTATCCGGGATTAGAAAAAGGTCTAACTGCTGTTGAAGGAATAGAGGCTGTTTCGGCTCTTGGAGTAAGGGGGGAAGAGTGCCGGTGAAATGCTTTTTGAGACTTACCCCGCTCAATGGAAATTTCTTTAGACAAGATCCCACGTCCGAGAGTCTGATTCTGATTCTGCTTTGACCCTTCTCAAGGAGGGAGGCCACCAAGGGAGGTCTTTGCTTGCTTTTCCTGTTAGAGATGCTAGTCTTTTTGTAAAAACTGCTCTGCAAATGTTTTCAGGAAGAAGAGAAGACGGTGCTCTTTCATCAGCCCTTTGGCTATTTACTTGCGATAAAAAAAGACTGAATTGACCCGAGCCAAGTAGTTCGGCTAAGCCGGAAAGATTTAGATCCTCTTTGAGATGAAAAGCGGCAATGTCCTAATCAAAGCAGGCGCAAGGTCAATGATTTAGCTCCAGGCTCTTCTTATTGATAGCATTGGTCTCGGAAGGCCCTCGCTCTAAAGGGGCAGCTTGATGGCAGCTATCCTGCTCTGTCTGAGAGAATTGGAATGGAATTGGTGAGGTTCGCTAGCTCTTTCTTTTGAGACGAATGAATGCCGAAGAAAGGAAGGCGGTCGTGATAGGGAAAGGCCTTGCCTTATTACCAGGAAAGAAAAAATGGGCCAAATCGCCTGCTAGAGAAGAAGTTCTTAGGGAATCGATCTAGACTAGATGAGATGCCGGTGCCATTAAACTAGCTGCCAGAACGAGTTCAAGAGATGAGGATCCAGGTAGTTCAGTCACCCTCGGGGGGAAAATCATTCCATTCACTTGTTTAACTGCTAAGAAGAATAGCTTTTCTCTTTCGACTGGGAACTGCTTACCTTTGGTGCTTTTATATAAGTAGTAGTTGATCCCGTAGAGGCAAGGGCGAATCGAGTTAGCATCCCGCCATTCATGCCATGCCTTGTCAGCTAGGCTAGTTAGCTAATTCCTTCCAAGACAATCGATTCTGCGATGATGCGCGTAATCGATCTCTTATTAGCTTATTCAAAATTTCTAGAGGAATGGGTCATGGAAGACTAAGAGAAGAGAACCTGAAATGAAAGGTCAGATAGTGAAAGATGAACAAGAAGCCACAACTCGAAGGCTAATTCATGCTTTGCCAATGAGTGATGTGATTATTTTACTTAATATCCCAAGTTAGGAATAAGATCACAGCTTAGCCCGCCACAAAGCGATTCAAATCTCTTTTCCATAGGCGCTAACTCTTACTTAAACAGCTTCGCTTCCTTCCCCAGATGCATGAGATGAAGGAAAGCGAGGGCGAAAGGAAGGCTTTGACTAATGAATTGGAGGGCATGCTTTCGACGTGCTGTGATGAGAGGTGCCTTAGCCTAAATCCCGTCCTTTTGACTTGTAAGCAATGTCCCTTCGCTTTGTGAAAGTGATTTGAGTTGATACTATTCCATAGGCTTGGGGCTCCCATGCTTTCTTTCCCACGGTATCTTTCAGTTTGTTGGCTCCTCTTATTCTCAGCACATAGGGGTAATCCCCATCCATTTCTCTTTCCGTTCCTTCCCCTCATTCCAATCTTGAGGCGTACTACCATGATTCCTTTCCCAGTTTATATATATTCCCCCCTCATCCGAGGCTCAGACTTCACCTCCATCCCCTTTTATATCAATAGGGAGTTCATATCCATCCTTCCTGCCATAAGCTGATGATCTCCTAGCGCGAAAGCCATTGATCGATAGTTATACAAGGCGATCGGAGATCCCTACAGAAGATAGCTTTCAGAAGCCCGATGCTTAAACTAACTATAAAATTGCGCGATGAACTCATCAGATGAACTACTACAGGAAAGAAGACCAATTCGACCGAATACCTTGTAACCGAATTCTTTTCTGTATATGCTACTTCCCGGTCGAGCTGACTAATCAGCAGCTACGGAAGACGGGGTCAACTAATTCGATACGATACCACCAAAGGTGCAGAGCGAGCAAACTAATCCTCTTCGGATTTTTTTTCCTCAGTGAAGTCAAGAGAGTCGCTATCAAGACCTAAAGTCGGCAATCACTTTCTGTCCAAAGTAAAAAAGTTATGAATCCTTTTGGGAGGGTTCCGGAATTGATAGAGTCGAGTCATATATGGCATTCAAATCGCATAATCTTTTTCTTAGAGTAAGTAGGTGTGAATTCTACTACGGTAGAGGATCTACAATCATTAGCTCTGGTTCACAGGCAAGTAGTGAGGGGATTGAGTTTAACCCTTGAGAGCTACCCGTAGCAGTCGTAAGGTAAGGTTGGTTTTTACGTAAGGTTTAGCGCAGCCCTCTCTTTCGGAATAGTGAATCATCGGAAGACAGCTATTTCTGATTCTGATTGACTGTCTTGCCATCCTTTCTCAGCTATTGAATCTGCTCGTCCTTCATTCCTAGATTAATCCTCTTTGAGGAATAGACTAGGCTGCAAGTGAGAGTGATAGAATCGACTCAGCTGTGAATGCTACCGATGCCGATATCGGAGCAGCTAAAAGAAGCAGTAAAAGTACAACCATCCAATTGCAATTCCATTGCACATTCATCTTCTTCTCTCAATTCCTTTTTTTTTAATAAGCTATTAAGGTGCGTGCCGAGGACACTAGCGGATGCCCAGAAGGAGCTGTGAGGGGGAACTCCGATTTAAGACGATTTTCAATAGACGAAATCAGATCGTAAAATAGAGAAGGATTTGCTGCCACTTGAGTGCCGACACTTTTTTTAATATGAATGCTGGAAACAGTGAAGCAAACTTACGCATAAAAACAATGAATGCTGTACCTCCCGTTTGACGTGACACGTTCCCACTTCCGCCACATAGTGGTAGACAAGGAGTAATGCTTGTCAATGCCAAGGGACTTACTTTTGTGCCCACGGTGCGTCAAACCATACCCATTTCTGAGTATGCCGGTAGTCGGCTTTTCACCCCGGATTTAACATTGCGGTACACTCAGTGTACTCCAATGCTTCCAACATGAGTCTAGGTCTCAGCACCTAAGACTCCTCTAAACTAAATAAGATCTCTCATTGCGGAGATCCTATGGAAGGGCACCTTGGTATCAGCAAGGGAGGTGATCGACTATCAGCCTACTTCTAAAAGAATCGAACTTCTTTACTTATGTTAATTTTATTGTCGACAGTGGAAGCGACTCATCCGCCTGATCACACAGACAAAAGAGCTCGAGTGAGGCTCTCTGTTATTGTAATTCTGTAGAGTTCTGGGGGTTGTAGAACAACTACTTGTTCGCCGTTCTTTTTCCGTTAGCCAGTATCGAGACTCTAAGACTCCTTGCGCTTAGCCCACCGCAGGTGCTTTGATAGAGAGTAACTTTCGGGTTGTAGGGCGCAAGGGGATCTTGAATCAAATCCCTCTTTGCCAGTAGCTAGTTTAGATATGGCAAGCGGTTCGAGTCAAGTGTCAGTTAAAGAACAATTGTTGGCAAGAGTGCCGCAGTTATAGTCCAGAGTAGACCGAGAGGTTGATTTCCCTTCCTGGGGTAGTTCCGATCAATGGGGAGATTGATGGCTACCGACACTTGAGTCGCCTAGAGGGCTGTTTGTTCAGAGTTTAGTTATTCAGAGTTACCAGAGGGCATTTGAGCAATGGGGTGCTACAAGAGTGTAGTTGATCCGAGGGTCACGTCCTGAGGGGCGCACTTCCAACCGAGTTTGTCCAAGAGTGGGCTAGAAACGGCACTTGATGAGGGAGACAGACAACGCCGGACTGGGTGTGAGCCAGAAGAGCAGAGTCAGAATTTCAAGTAAGTGCTCTTCATTATGGTCCTTCCAGGACCTTGTAGCTGAGGGTGGCACGCCGAGTTAATCCGTTGAGGGGCAGGCGAAAACTCCGCTGCTCCCCCTCTAGATCAGCCTATTCTTTCTTTTTCATCGGTGGGGGATAATCCGTCCGTATCAAAGGTAGCTCATTCCTCTTGATTCGCCACACTCTATCCATCTCTGAATCGTGGGGCCCGAAACAGTGTTGATATGGCCGGGTTTGATCCGGCATAGCACAGTGGCGTTTACGTGTTCCCAACAGACTTTGAAAATAACCGATCCCCGGATCGTCTCGTCCCGCAAGCACAATGAGCCGAAAAGCACTTCCACATACTTGAGTGGAGTGCTCACGCCCTTTATCAAATTGATATGCTGACGCGTATAAACACTCAAAGAAGCGTATAAACGCGGAAAGTACGATTCCAAATACACCAACTGCGCTCAACAACAGGGGTTTATACAGTTTTTACCAGTTCCAGTGTATCGTAGCAGTCTGAATGGTACGGCGCCGAAGCGGTTCAATCTTCTTTCTCGGGATGGTGTGGTGAGGATGTGTGTGAGTAACCGCCTGATGACGAAAAAGGCCTTCTATTTGGGGTTCGAGTGCCCCGGACGCTCTTAGCCCGAGTCCTGCTGGACGGGAAAACTATGATCGAATGCTGGCAGCGTGCTATTTCGTGATCGCTAGCGGTTCCTTGGAGAGGAGACTCCCTAGCCCACTGTCTGAAGGTAAATTCGATCGATCATCATATGTTTTTGTTATTTGTTCACTTTTCCCGATTTTGACCCATGATCGATCACTGCTGCAGTTCCCGAACAAGCCCCTTCTTGTCTTGCTTCGAAAGAAACGTCGAAAGGGAAGCTGGTGCTAGAACAGGCAGAAGAAGAAGTCCTGAACATTGTCTCTAAGGCTCCTTCTACGGCTAATGCTGCTGTTCAGGCTGGATCGACAGTTGTAGATTTTCCAGTGGTATCTTATGTTTTCTGCGTCTGAAAAAACAGCTTCTTCGAATGCCTCTGCCCTACCTTCATTCCCTGGTGGTGGATTTGAAAAAGCTTTCCTTCTCGGATCAAGGGCTTTCTCTTCTGCTTCTTCTTACCCTAGGATGGATACTGAAAGGGAAGATAAGAGAAGGCGGCGCACCACCTCGGCCGATAACGTGGAATAAATCCGGTGAAGTTCCACCGGATCATTCTCCGCCCCAGAAATTAGGTCCCTCATTAGGTTATCCATTTCCTGGGGCGGGAGGTTACGTCTTTCTTCTGCAAGAATACGACGTACAGTTTCACGGATCAAATTGATAAGGGACTCACGCAACATCATTTCCTCTTGGCCGGGGCCTTGCGGTTGACGTTCTCGCCCACTCGTCTATCGCGAATTAGCCTTTCGATTAGATAAGAATGGTCGACCTTTGTTTACAGAGCGTGTTCGACTCGCATGTGTTAAGCATATAGTGGAAGTAGCATGATGGGAGCTTCTTTGCGCTTAGGGCACCACCTATAAGCTTCAACCTTCTCTATCTAAGTAAGAGGAGATAGTAAGCAAGATCGGATCGTAGCGTAAAAAGTCTTGCTTCTCTTATGATATGAGATTTCATCCGGCTTTTCTTATATAAGATATTTATCTCACTTATGGACTTTTGAATTTCCCATCCTGCATCGCTTCTATTCCTAAGGCAGTTCATTTGGGCAAGTCCCAAGACAGAGATTCCTTTATGCCAAAGCTGACTCTGATTTCCTACTTGAATGAATAGCTTAGGAAGTACAGATTGACTTTACTGGATTCCGCCTTGACTTACAAGCATCTCGATTGGCTAAAGACCATGCCTTGCCCGCTCCGAATAACCTTTCTTCAGACTGGAATGTCCCATGACTCAGGCATTCGCTTGCGGCGGATTCGGAAAATGTTCGGAAGATAAGAGTTCGAGTTCGATTCCAAAGCCCAGGAAAGCCTTGTTGACCGAATAAGTCCTTCTGAAAGGAAGTTCCCATGCCACCGCTTCAGGCTTACCGTACTTATTCCCATCCAAAGAGTTCGACCCCTGTACTGCGCCTATAAGATTTTCTAGAGGTTTAGACATATTATCAGGAGAATTCCCCCTAATCTGCGACATTACACGGATATGCAAAGGTCGCTCATTCACTTCCATCCTTCTCGTTCAATCTAGTGCCTACTCACTACCCGGGATCTAAGACTCCTTCCTTTAAAGAAAGCGCTTAGTCACTCCAGCCTTGGAGTTCGATCCGCCCATGAGCTCTTTCATCATACTGAAACCCCTTTTTTTTAAGTTATACGCGTCAGGGCTAGACCAAAGATGGGTCGGTTCACTAAAGCTCTTCCTTTCTTTCCTTTTAACTTCCTCCTTCAGGTCGCCAAAAGAGCCCATGTGTCCCGGCTCCAGTCAAAAAAACTGGATCTCGGTGAGCTCCATTTGCTTCGAAAAGATGTTGTTGGGCAGTAAGCATTTGCAAGAATAGCATCCCTATGTGGGGGGAAGATCACGAAAGACAAAGATTATCAAGAGGGCCTCATGACGACTAATCCATGAGAGCCCGTATTTATGCTTTCATTAAATCGTTCCTCATGGTCAGGAGAGGGAAGATCTTAAGGCTTTCTAGTTTTTGAATCCACTGGATAAGCTGGCCCAACAGCAAAGCACTACTACTTAACTATGCTAGTAATATGAATGGATAGGGAAGACTCCGTATTCACAGGGCTATCCACTACTCCAACTTTGACTCGATTTCAAGCCGAAGGGAATGGACTGACAGTAGGACTCCCAATGGATAGAAGAGCTATAAACTGATGCAAAATAACCTTCTTTCACTACTAGCTGGATAAGCTTACCCCAGTCCTGGAATTGGAGAGGGGGGGAGATTTGCACCTAGGTGATCCCTTTCTCTTGGCCGGCCTACTGGATTGATGACCTTGCCCGAAGCATTGTCCTAGCCCCTGCTCTTAAATCAATGGGATTGATCCAAGGAAACTGAATACTCAATAGCAGTTAGTGAGTCCATTAATTCTCTATCTGCTGGATTGACCCTTCCAGTTGGCCTAAAATCACTTAATGGAACTGAACACTATTCTGCAGGGAAGGAACCTTCAACTCACAGAGGGAAAGGGTAGTGATGCCTCTTAACCAAAAGAGGGGGCCCCACTTAAAATAAAACTCCATCTATCGATTCTTGAGATGCGAGATGTTCCCTACTCTCTCCTTTGGATGCCCCTACTATTGCTGACTGATCCCCCCAATCACTTGGGAATGCTCGAATATAGGAGAATCTGCTGTTCTCATGTAAGCCGACACAGCCCTTGCCTAGGATATTCTAGTTTTATAACCCTTTCTGAACCTATGAGTTATTCAACCCGATCCAGAGAGATGCATGAGGGATTTTGGTCAGCAGTTTCCCCCGGCAGAGCTTGGCTCTGAAATGGGGGAAATCATCGGAATTTCATAGTCGAGAGATGGCGACGCCAGCAGATAGATTCCCGGGGAGGAGAAAGAGCTAGAACAAGGATTTCCTGGGTATCTAAATAACCGATCTTGTTCTTCAGTTCACGAAGGGGAGTTGAACCAGTCTCTATAGTAGTAGTAGTGGTTTCTCAACCATCAGAAAAGAATCTACCAATAAATTCCCAGATTCTTAGTCGAATGAGTGAGTTCTCCGCTTTGTTTCGACGAGCACTCGACTTCTGCTTATAGGAGCATGGAGTGGGGGACATTAAACCAGAGTTATCCCCTGATCTTTCTCTATTCCATCAAGGAAGCCCACCGAAAAGCAGGTCTTAGTTCTAAACTTCTCTTTCTAGATTCAGAGTCCCGAACCCGACAAAGTCAAAGAAAGAGGACAAGCAGTTACAACTATGACTGACAGGGAGCGTGAAGGCAGAGGGCTTCTCTTCATTTGTGCCTGCCTTACTTTCCCCCGTCTGTTTCCTTTGTGGGGACTCTGTTTCTTCTCTAGCTTTCTTAAGGTCAAGACTATTCTGATCTTCAGTCTGAAGACTCCCTGCTTTTCTATCGAGTAGTCACTCTTGGCCTATTAGGATTAGGACCTCTTTTCCCTCCTCCAGAAATAGATTCTTTTATGTTCTTTTTTATCTCGCTTCTGTGCCTGTGCGGTGATCCCGTACTCCATTCCTCTAGAAAGAGAAGGTTAGACCTACTCTCAAATAGCTTCGAGCCTTCCCCCTTTCCCTATTCATATAGTAATAGAATGGGATCCCTACCAGCCATAGTTGTCGTTGTCACTGCTGGAAAACAATCAATGCTGTTCCCCCCTCATCAATGAGATAAGGTGATCCCTCTCAATCGACGGTTCTGGCTACAGACTTTTCTCAATCAGCAATGCTATTGATCAACCCCCTTTCTCTGCATTCCAGTTGCAGTCTCCCCTTTTCCTTTATTTGTCTCTCTGTTGGACCGAGTGCTTTCCCTAAGAGAATGTTCTAACTCCCAGTAATAGAATGGGAGACCCTTCTTTCCACTCCTCTATCTAATGCTTTTACTTCGAGTGCTGGGACTGCCCCATCCCTTTAAGCTCCTTGCCTGGCTGACTACGAACTGCCTTCTTCCTGACCGACCCTTGCATGCGTGGAAGTGAAAGGAAAGTGATTGAAGAGTGGGAGTTCCTGCTTTCAGTTCAAGGAAAGTTCTTTTCTAATCGATTGGCTCGTGGATCTTTCTGACTTGGTTGCTTATTCCCTTGGATGTGTTTCCCAAAGCCTAGTTCAGTTATTGGATAATCAATAAAGCTCAGTGGAGAACTCAAGCTATTAGTCCATCCTATCCCGATGCTGCTCCGCTCCTTCTAGTCGAGTTGCTTGCAGCTCCAGGCCTCTTGTTGGGCGGGACTCCTCCTATCTCCTAGAAATCCACCTTTCTCCCGGGCTTTTCCCTTTCTCAATGGGAGGAATTCTCCCCTTTCCTTCCTTCTCCCGTGGTTGTCCTTCCTTACCTAAAGGCTGCTCTTCTTCCGTGCCCTTACATGCGTGGAAGCTTAAACAGGGCTTGAAGGCAGAAAGTAGAGAACTCTCAGGCTGGAAAAGGGAAGTGCTTCCCCGATTCAATTAAAGAAGGAATCTCATCTCTCTTCCAGGAAGTATCAAGTCAGTAGCTTGTCCTTCTCGTGCTCTTCCAATCGCATGAGATGCAGCAACCCATTACGTTCAATCAGCCCCTGGCTTCTGTTGAATGAATAGAGGGTTCAGGTGAAGCAGGGGAGTCTATTGCTCTCTTTCCGTCTGATAGCTGTGACAAAGAGAGATGGTCAAATAGCGTATATTTCTTAAGGTAGAAGACGCTAAGCCGATATTCCTTTTTTGTTTTTTTCTTTGTCTCGAGAGGGAGAGAAGAAAGATATGACTGACAGCCAAAGCTTCATGCTCACTTATTCACTAGATTCCAAAGCATGCCAAACCTAAATGCCATTAGCTGAATGCGTACTTCATGCCAAGCAAGCTTTCATTTAGTGAACGCTTTCAAGCCCAGTTGAAGATTTCCGAGCATTGCACTTAGTCAGTCCAGCTTGCAGCTGATTCAGCTACTTTGCCTTCCTACTAAAAAGAAAGAACTCCATCCTTTCCCGCGTTTCCTACTCCTACCTTCGTACTACAAGCCAGCCTTTTACTCGAACTCCCGTTACCGCTGTCCCTATTGGCTTGTCTCCATTCGTTTGCTTTCGGGGATTGTGCCATCATATTAGCCTCCCCATGTTTGCCTTCCTTTCACTCCGGCGTATAGCCTGTCTTGTAATTATTAATTAGTCATTGGCTGATTAAGATCAACTGCCTCCATTGTTCTTAATCTAAATCCCGTAGGAATGCTCTTGGTCTTGATAAAACTAGATCAGGATCCATTGCTGCTATCACTCCCTATGCTTCTGCGTCCCGTACCCCAACCCCTTAACTAATAGATGCAAGTTGGTGGAACTGCTGCTTGGATTATCGTAGAATAGAACTTTATGGCTGGAGACAGAGAGGTGACGGTGCTTAGCCAGATGGGTCAAATTGAGACTTTAGTCTTCTCCTCCACCGGTGAGCCTGATGAGTCGACCAATTCCTCTACCCCGCTTCTTCCCCTTCTCTTTCTTTTCTTTCACTATTCCCATCAAGCCTTGGGTTATCTTGATGCTTTCATTTCCCTCAACCTGAGTAAGCTGGTCCCTCAGTCAAACTTCTTCAAGTTCGCGTTGTTTACCCCGAGTGGATCAAAGGGTTCCTTCGGAGCAAATAAATCTTGCGTTGCTTTATTAAGGAGCTCCCCACATTCGCACGGGCTGGGGACATGATGAGAGCTGCAAACATGGCTCTGGAATGTGTCCCTTACCACCCTAACTACTAGCTCTAGATCAGGAGAGGAAAGAGCCCTCGGATTTACAAGCAATTGCTCTGGTATGCTAAACCACCAAACGGAGAATCCAATCCATAAGCAAGTTAGGAGAACAAATTCTCCCTTACATACGAATAAATGAGTGCCTCCTCTAAGCTAAACTCTTTGATTCTGGAGGTTTTTCGCTGTACATCACAAAAAAAAAACCCTGCCTTCGATCTGGTGATCTCAGTAAATATGAATCTCTTCCTACTTCTCTTATTCTGAACGGTAATTGCTCCATATTCGCTGTAGGTGGAAGCCAAGGACCAATGGAATACATTCTATGTCGCTCGCCCTGCTTTCCCAAAGTGTACGCCGGGCAAGCCCGAGCTAGTCTTCTTACCACCTAGCTACTTCACAGTGTCCTTTCCTTCCTTTTGCGTACTCTTCTGTCTTTTTCCTATCTTCTCTCTTCAATTACCGAGACCCGTACATACAAAGGAAAGGCCTAGGTAGCTCATCTCCTTCTAAGAAGTCAGATCTCCTTCGTATATTCTAAAAAGAAGAAGAGCCTTTCTTAACTCTGGAATTGTAAGGAGAGGCCTCATTTAGGAGCGCTGTTTTAATCCAACTAGAAATATCGTATGAGAGCAACTTTACTTCACCGAAAGGGCAGGTCTTTCTTTTTATTGCTGATCTTATCAAGTACGGGATTTGCTTCTATAAGCCACCGCCCAATAGAGCTTAGCCATGTGTGGATCGAAATGGTCTCGCGAAGCCGGTCACCGGTAGGTCTAAGAACGGATTTCAAGCTTGATAAGCTGCAAACCAAACCAGACAATCCATTCCTTCAGTAGGGGGATCCTTGTTCACATGCTTAACAAATGCAAGTAGAATCTTCGAACCTAAAATCAAATGGGACAGTCATCCGTCTAAGGAGAAAACGGAGGCGTCGAGATATTCGATGACTAAGGCCTTGTCACGAGCTGGGCTCGAACCGGCGCTCTCCGGATCCAGTCCGGATTTTCACCTTTCTGGTCGTGACTTTAAAAAAGAAAGAAGAGAAAAAGCAGTACCTTCCTGCTGCAAGAGTTAGTAAGGAATGGAATGGATAAAAGGAGAGATACTGGGTTTAGTAAAAGAAAGGATAAAACACTCGTTTATTACCGGAGGACACTCGGAAAACTATCGCACACGAACTGTAGTACGTCCACTCTGTACTATGGCACACGTACTATATCTAGGCACATGTCCTTGAGTACACCTAGTCGGTACTTGAGCACATGTACTCTAGCTTTGTCTGGAGTGGCTTCCTTCCTTATTTAAGAGGAGAGAATCTGTGAACGAAGTTGAATCCTTTCTATAAGTGATTCTTCAAGTCGTGCCAGACCACTTCTTCCAATTGGTTTGGTTTTCCTCTGCGCCTTGCGAGAGCCCTGAGTCAGGTCCTTAGGGGCATCTCATCCAGAGGGGCTCCTGATTTGAGGTTTCTTTGTGGCATCGCCTTTCCTTTCGATGGAAAGAAAGAGAACCTAATTGTCGACACCCCCGCCTAGACACCTACTTCAACGTGCTCTTCTCCTATGCCGTAGCGAAGAAGCTCTGTCCGTCATTTAGCATCAGTGCGTTCTGAAGCGGCTGCAGCATATGTTGTCACTTTTACCACCTATACCACTGTATAAATCCTTTGCTTCTTAAGCTGCTAGCTCGATCTTATGGTCTGGCTTTCGAACCGGAGGGGCTTAGATTGATTTGCAGGATGCCGGTTGACTCTTCCCATTTTTAAAAAGTCCCTTAACGTTCGACTTGCATGTGTTAAGCATATAGCCTAACTAGCATGATTGAGCCCTGCAGTGGTAGAACCTGGTCTTTGCACTCATTTACGCACACATCTCACATCTCTTAAGTAATTTCTTGATATGGAATGCAATCTAGATGAAACTGATAGATTAGACGGAAGAGCTGACTGAAGACATTGAATTCGAGATGCAAATGGAATAGGAATTCACCCACTCCGTGGTGGACAAATTCATAGCTGCCGCAGGTTATACCATGTCGCCTAACCTCTCTTATGACATCCTCATGAATAAACACTAAATCTCATCCTTTGTTGTCAGTTTCTGTCGGGCATGAATTCTTTTTTAAGTCTAACCAGCTGTACTAGTTCAGGTATAACCTGGTATGGAGTAAGATGATGATAAAAGGACTTGTAGCTCTGAAACTGAGTCGCCGTGAGCGCATCTTCCTAAGGGTACTACGCCGGTCGGACTAACTGCGGCAGCTTGCCATCATACTAAATGAAAGTTTTTTGATTAACAAGGGAATTGCCATTACATTATAAGTGAACTTACTTAACGAATTCAAGCTTCTTCGCAATATCAGGTTGGGATAGTAAAGGAAATCCTTTATCATAAGTTGTTCAATCTCGCTCAAGGAGAGAAAAAGTGGTAGTTGCGCTCTTTCTACATTCGTACTTAAGGTAGAAGGCTTTCTCGGCTTATGCAACGTGACTTCAAGGGCTGTATCCCAAGCAAGTGTAGTCAGGGATAGGGACGAGATCCCCAATCTGAGTATTTGGGGGGTATCAGACTACATTCCAGAATAGGTGGTTTAGCCAAAGATAGGTGTTCAGTAAGTCTTTACTTCCTTTCTTCATTTTTAGAGCAAGAACTTGTTTTGAATTTATCTTTATTTTATATAAGCCCTTTCCTTAAGGTGATTTTTGAATTGTGTCCACTGCAGTACTCTAACTCTCTTATAGTTTACTACATTACATGAAACGTAGTTCATGATTTCCCCTTCGCTCTCTTTAGCATTTTGGTTTAACACCACGCAGGCAGCTGGTACCCTCCCAGCTTCTTCATCAGGTAACCTGCCAATTCAACACATTGTCAGCGGCATTTTGCCTGTAAAAATTCATTAATGAATCAGTATCTCCTTTACTTGAACACGGGTTTCGACTTCTCCTCCGGAGGACCGGTGTAGCTCGCTTCGCTTACCACCTTCGTCTTTCGCCAGGGCTTATACTTCATCAATGTCCTTACTGCCTTTCACGCTTTTCGGGACCTCGATCCAAGCCCTTTACTAGGTTGGGCTCCATTCAGCATGGATGGATAGATGCCATACGGCCGTTAGCTATTAAGTATTTCGTATATAGCAGGACTGTGACCCTCCTCCCAAAAGCATTCCGGCATCTGTGTTATTCCTGGTCTCACCTCTCACCCTGTGAAGCAAAGTCGGACAAGGGGGAAAGAAATGGAATTTATAGGGAACCGTAGCCAAGTGGCTAAGGCATGAGTCTGCAAAACTTCTATTCGTCGGTTCGAATCCGCCCGGTTCCTACACTACAGCGCCGCGCCATTCCACCCATCATTTTTTTACATGGTTAGTGGATAGAACGGGGCCGGAGCTTGCTCCTTCGTACTAGTGTAGTGGCTTAGCTGCCCTAGTTTCCCTTCCTTACCGGTATTCCTTAGCACAAGCACTAAGTAAGCCCTCAAAGGCCTTCACGGGCTAAAGAGGCGGATTCCGGACAGGGGAATTGACTTGCAAACTGTGGCTACGCACCTAAGAGCGGAAATGCCGACAACAGCCTTTGGGGGTAGGAGCTTCGCCCGGCGAAACCCCATGCTTTGAGAGTTCCTTTCTGCCAGCACTTTCTTTCTCTACCCGGGAGTCACTTCATCAGTACCCGGGGCTACTGTCCCAGGATGCCAAAGGTATGATCCATACATGGAAAGTGTCAACTTTGACTCACAAGCGCCACCCTCACCGGGTAAATCCGGAGAAGGGCAACTGCTTCTGTAGGTAACGACTCAAATTCAGATTTTCATTTATAGAGTCGTGAACCAACGAGTCTTTAAGTAAGTGGGCGTTAAGCGTAACGAGCTTACATTACAGGAGGTAGAAAATCTTTGCCGTTAGTCTTTTATAAAGAAATATTCAAGCTAGGCTAGTAAGAGAAGGAATACTGGTAAGAAGTCGAGAAGTCAACTAACTTATAGTGCTTTCCACACCCCGCCCCGTAGAGGGAAATTTACCTGTGAATGCGGTGCGGGCCACTGCTCTCCCTTTCACTCGAAACAAGAGTTCCGTGCCAAGCATAAAGATTGAATCAATAGGACCGTATTCTAATCCTAGAAATGCCATAACTCTCTTTCTGAATGTCTCGACTTTCTTTCTCAAAAAACCGGACAGGGGTGCGGAAATAGCAAGAATTAAATGAATAGGCTCTTGTCAATAGGTTGTTTGGCAGCTTTACGCGAATCCACACTAGCTAACTTTACACAGAAGGACCTCCACCATTGATACATTGATAGTGGATTAAGTGGCATATACTATGCCCAAGTGCGGAGAAACTTAAGTAAGGGTATCCTATTGCTAAACATCCGGCTACCATAGTTTTTTGGGAAGAAGCCCATGTCTGGAGCTATGCCACTGTAGAATCATTAATATTCGCGGACACAACCACCAGAAGCCATATCTTTCGAAGGAAATGAAACGGAGAATGATATAATGAAGTAAAGAAATATAGAATTAGAAAAAGCTAGAGCTGGGTATAAAGGCTTACGACCTGGAGATTCTTAGCTTTTTAGACACAATCTATGTTACTAGCTATTCAGTGGATTCCTAGCCCTTGACTCATGGTAGAGAACACCCATTGGTACTGCTCGCTTTCTTTCTCTTTATGTGGGGACGAGAACAAACTGACTATAAATCTGCAGAATCCACTACCCGCCCCTGCTTCTTGGTCACCAGAATCCACTGTCTCTACCTGTGCTCTAGCTTCGGGTTCACCTAGGTGGGAAACTAGCTCTCTTTATTTGTAGATATGGCTGGTGAAACTGTTGGACGAACAGGACTCGTCTTTAATGCGGGCTTTCTACATACCACAGGGATTCTAGAAGTGTACTCTTATTTAACGAAAGTCTTGAGAGCGATGGACGCAATACAAGAGTCCTTCCTTTTTAAACCTTGAGGGCGGTACCAGTTAGAAAGTCAATCAAAAAAGCGATAGGGAAAGGGTCCCCCGCCTATAAGCCTATCCCCTCGCTTGATAAGACTTCCAACGATAGAACGAATTGAAAGCTAGGCCCTTTCTCACCTGCAGCAAATTTGGAACGATTAGAATCCTTAAGGCCGAAGCGAAATGTTAACTACTTGAATAAGAAGACCGGTGGGATTGAAAGAAGTACCAAAGGCCTTTGAAACTATCTCAAATGGGTTGATACCTTCGCCCACCGCAACTCTTGTTTTCGGGCAGGAAAAGCATGAAGTAGTAAGCAGTAAACAATGAATGATGTCAGTAAGTACGCATTTAGCGATGGGAAAGATTCCATAGATAGAGTAAGAAAGGGAGTGCAGTCCCAGCAGGGTCAGAATAAGGGAATTCGACTAGTTCAGTTAGCAATTCAATCAGCCTTAGCTAAGACATCTCCTGCCGCTTTAAACCAATCTTCCTCGAGAACTAGTTCTCTTTGCCGGAAGTACGGTCAGTATGAAGCCGGGGTGGCATAGACTATCCTTTTCTCCCTCATCTCATTCCTTATTCGCAGGAAAAATCCCAGTATGAGAGAAGCATTACGCTTTGGCTTTTCTCTCCCTCGAGAAAGGCAGTTCAGTTAGCCTAGAGGGAAGGGGATACCTTAATTCCACTCTGCTACAGGCTATTAAGTGCCAATTCCACTCCGCTTTTCAGCCTTGCTTGAAGGGAAGATAGTGAAGATGGATTGAGAGCTGGATGCTTACCTTCCTTTCCTTTTTCCCCTCTCTCGCCGCTTTCTTCAGCCAAGACTCTTTCACCTCACCCTACCAACTCCTTTTCAATCCGGATGTCTGCAGAGATCCCAGACAGGAAAAGACTCCCTTCTAGCTTTCCGACAAGATTCAAATCTATTCGGGATTTTCCTTCGGGGCCTTCTCTTTCGAAAAAGAGTCCCCACTTGTACTGTATGTATTGACTGCCTGCCTCAATGCCCGCTGACTTATTGGTCACTTTACTGAGTTCCTAAGCACGAGCAAGTCAGATTTTGAGCCCAAGGGAACGAGCATTTTCGGGGACTTTCTTTCGCGATAGGCCAGGTTAAGGCGGGATCAGTAGCGAGCTTGCCTTCCTATATATATATTGAGAATATAAGGGTCGCCTAATCCCACAAGCGGATTAAACCCTTTTTAAAAAGTTTCTGTAAGTAATTACACAAGAGTGTCATGTCCTTTGTCCTTCTCTTTCTCCTCCTTGACTCCCATATTATGGAATCTCCCCTAATGAACTTTACCATTGGGTAAATACACTATAATCTTACTATCCTTTTTTTACCTTGGAAACTCTATTAAGGGAAATGCTAACTATAATATTCCTATCCCTCCTCAACTCCCCTAATCCCATAATCCTGTAATACCACTGTTTCTATACTATACCTGGAATTTCCAGAGTTTTGGCCGCAGGGAGAAGCGGAAGAAGCTACGGCTAGCGCTAGCGCGCTCAATCGTAGCTTCTTCGGTAAAGTGCTGAGCTCCTTCACGTGCGGCTAAAGGAGCTCTTGTTGCTTCCTCTGCCTACCCCTTGCGCTAAAGTACGGTACACTGAAAACCATGCCCAGCAAACAGAACTAAGTGCTTGCTTCTGCCCCTCAATGATAAGCTTTCTGAAAGGAAATCTTTTCCCCTTGTACGGTACACGGAACTTAAAAGGAGGAAGCCCACCAAGCGGAACTGCACTATCAATAAGTGGGACACCCAGTTTCAGTGGCGTGGACCATAGAGGTAGGGGCAAGAGACGCAAAGGGGCAATAGAGAAAGCAGCAGATCCGGAGCAGGGGCGAGCGAATCCATAACCACTAGATCGATGGATTGAGACCCCAGTGAATGATCCAACAGTTCCATCTCCAGTAAAAGCATAAGAGGTGCATCTGATCGGGTAGCAGTGGGAGAGAGGAAGAAGAGGCACCCACTAGAGAAGCAGCAAATGATATGGCTCGTTCGTATAGGCAGATAAAAAGTGAATGCCTATGTGCCAAATAGCGTGACTCAAGATAGAATTGCAGCATGTCAATCAAGGTCCGGATCGAATCGCATTGAGAAGGAAGGGAGACAGATCTCAATGTCATGATAAAAGGAGCGGGTCAGGACCGGGGACGGGCGTCAGAGAGAGCTGGTAATCGAATAAGTAGTGAGTAGTAAGGCTGACGGTGAGTAAAACGAACAAGCTGGGGGCTATTGAGCTTGTTGAACCAGTGAATGTTTCGGTCCGGCCTTCCAGTTACGAAGCGGATTGTGTTACACCCTTCTGTTCATCTCATCCCAGTTGTAGTTGATCCAATCGATCCAGAACCTGCGGTAGTTTAACTAGTGAAAGCAAGGCCGGGAAAGAGGAAAGCAATTCCCTTCTTTCGGTAAAGAAATTCTTTGAACTTCTCTTCTGTGAACTGCAATTCTGCTTTTCACTTTGTCTACCATCGGCGGAGGGCATCCCCTCTCAGCTTCCCTTGTTTTGTCTGTCATCGTATTTGACTTTCTCGATATGAGTCGAGCGACTTCGTACCATTGAATAGTATAACATCACTCTTACCAATACTTCTTTCCTTGATTGCCTTTCTTACTTTCTGTGGGAAAGTTAACTAATTGAATTCTCTAGAGGAGATAGAGAATTCAATTAGTCTTTCTCTCCCGCATTGCTACTTATGGCTAGCACAGGAAATTTGACTCACTACCTAGCCATTAGTACAGGTATTTATCCTGCCTTCATGCCTTTGCTTTGAAAGTCTTTCTGTTCCTGATTTAACTCCTTCATGCCATTGATGGATGACTTCGTATCTTGTGTAAGAGATATTCCAAAAAGTGTATAGAGACTGAAAGCTGCCTAAACTGGATCAATAGAATAGAACACAGGTAAGGACGAATGCGAGAGAATGAGACTCGTAGGTTGTATTTGTTACTTGCACCAGTCGTTACACCGACGCCAAATTAAGGCCGACATGGAGCCATGCGCATGATTCCAAGAGTCACTAGAGGCGAAACTTAGTAAGAATAACCAGTAATGTAATGTCACGAATGGATGAAGCAAGCGCTTTTAGATGGTATCGATCAGAGCCAATCAAGCCTTTTCCCTGATTATCGTCACTTAAATCCCACTAGCCGAAATAGAATCCGTCAAGTAAGAGAGAAGCCAGAGATCCAGATCATTAGAATACGTCACCGGTCCGAGATGGGCCTTCTCGCGAAAAAGAGTAAGTTATTCCTATCACTAGGAGTAGTAGCGCTAGCGGCGCAGAAGGATAAAGTAGCTAAGCGCTAAGAAGCTATCTAGATAGTTTCCAGCTGAGGGAAATTGGCTTAGATTGGTCTTAGCTTCGACTCGTAGTCTTCGACCACTCTTCTTCTTCTCCCCGAAGGTTGCTTGCTTCCATTCGGGTAGCTATTGCTGAGAAATGGCCGAAAAAAGGAAAGTCTTATTCCACTTGCTTTCTCGCTTGACTTGAAAACTGGAAAAACTAACAAGGCAGCTATCGGAAAGAAAACAAACAAGGAGTTTACTACGCAGGCTTTTTTTTTTATAGAGAGAGAGTAAGGGGGTTTGCTTGCTGGCTCTCAGGGCTTATAGTCGGTTCTGTTCAAAGGTATTCCCTTTCATTAGCTACGCTCAGGTTTCACCAACTTCGCGTCGGGTTCACTTCAGTGAAATCTTGTTAAAGCAAACCAACGGTTGGTTGAACCTTAGGACGGTAGCGAAAGGTCTAGCTAACCGGGTCAATTCAAACTCACTACATACTCCATGGAATTGAGAACCCGGCGTAATTGGTTTTCTCCAGCGGCTCTTTTTCCTATATTCTTTCGGATGGCCCTGCTACGTCTGCCCACTACAGAACAGGCCTGACTCCCGTGAGCAGGGTCCGCTGGCTCTTAGTATGGCTTTTTACTTTTCTGATCCGGCATGATAACAACTCGAACTCAACTTCTATTCTTTCAAGAGCAAGAGAGAGGCACCGAGATCCGGCGTAAGCGTCGTTTGCCCGTTGCCAATAGGATCGACTTGGGTAGTAAGATTTAATTGTGAGATTAAAAAATACGAAAGTAAGGGGCCGGGAATCATGGGATCAAAAGGTTGTTCTAAAGGACTTTTAATCCTTTTTCCTAGGATCCAAGAAGGGGTTTTTGGTTTTCAAATTCCTAATTACTACCCTACTAGTGTAGTGTCTACTGACTGAGTCGTGAATTAGATTGGATGGGCCGATGGAGAATCAAATTAGGAGTTGTGGAAAGGACTTTTGAGACTATGTATCAAGACTCGCGATAGGATTTGAGTGCTCAGTCATTCAATATTTGATGGGTTTTTTTCTTATAGAAAAAAAGGTAGCTTGCTTACTTAGTGCTTGTGCTAAGGGATGACTTGGTTGCTTTTTTTTATATGCCCATACTATTGTTTCGATAGATCCCGGGATCAATACAATAAAAAAACCTATGAATTAGAGTAGAGCAGTTGACGTTGGATTATTTCGAATTGATTGGAAGAAGAATAGGTGTAGCGAAGAAAAAAAATCGGAGCTAGAAAGAAAGGGTAGGTTGAATCTGAAAAGTACTCTGTGGGGGTAACTATGTTAAGTTAATTGCGTATCGTAAAAAAAAAAAGAAAATGTTATGTGCTCCCGGGAAAAAAAATGGCTACTCTATTCGATGGGCCGGGAACAATCGAAAAAAGCCGGACCTGTACGGTATCTCTTTGAATCCTGACTAAATATGCTTAATATGGTGATACCCCCGATTGTACCAACCTACATATGTCTCTCCTCCATCAATCGGTACTAGTTATTGTCATTTTGATTCCTTGATTTGTCCGATGAGAAATGCGAAACGAAAGAAGGATCCTCCTGCTTGGAATTATATCCTAATCCTTCTTTGCCCCCTTACAGAGATGAATTGATCGATGAATCGGATCCTAGGTCGGGACTGACGGGGCTCGAACCCGCAGCTTCCGCCTTGACAGGGCGGTGCTCTGACCGATTGAACTACAATCCCAGGAAAATAAATTAAATTTGGTGTACAGCCTACAAATTCTTATTTATATATCTATTTCTCTTCATTATTCATATTTTATGTCCTAGGACATAGATATTCTAGATACCCATTATGAATCGCCCGCCAAAGTCTTCCTACTTCTCCAATGTTCCAATCAGATCCGAAGAGAAATCAATCAAAAGTCAGTGGACCTGAATTGAATCATGACTATATAAGCTATTCTGATATTCAGATTCGATATAGATGAAATCGTGGAAGCGGACCTTTGATTTCCTTGGACCACGTAAGAATTCGTCGTCCGATTGAATCTTCTTGTTCCTGAATGCTTCATAGGAATCCATCGCTATTCCTTTCTTCCACCGAGAAAGGCTCATTCCGAGTCACAAGAGCCTTTTCTCTTTTTTTTTTTCGTTATGGTAATGCAATGCAAGAGGTCTCGGAAATCGGGTTGTTTCTGATGATGAAAACCCGATATTTAATGGTCGGTAATGTTAGAAGACGACTGTCGGTATCTGATGGTAAGTAAGATACCTGCGGTCGGTATATCTTTGAAAGCTCAGACGGAGAGAATAAACGGACTCCTCGAGGGCTACTTAAGGCACTTTAGTGCAAACCAACCAGAAGGACTGGAGCTGTTGGATGTTGCTCAGTGCTGCTATAAATTAACAACCAAAAAGCTCTGCGTCAAACTTCAGCCCCTTCGAGTTGGCCACGGGGCAACAGCCTCTGACGCCCCACTCCATTGCGGCAGGAGGAGGCTCGCCCATCAGCCTACTTTGCCAAGACGCGGCAGGAGCGCAACGACCTAGCCCAAACCCACTTAA